ATGAAAAAATGATTATATTCTACAAACCATAAAGATATTGGCATTTTATATTTTTTATTAGCTATTTGAGCTGGAATAATTGGATCATCCATAAGAATAATTATTCGATTAGAATTAGGATCTTGTGACTCCCTAATTAACAATGATCAAATTTATAATACCTTAATTACCAGTCATGCTTTTATTATAATTTTTTTTATAGTAATACCTTTTATAATTGGTGGTTTTGGTAATTTTCTAATTCCCCTTATATTAGGATCCCCTGATATAGCATATCCCCGAATAAATAATATAAGATTTTGACTACTTCCTCCTTCATTAACTTTATTACTATTAAGAAGATTTATTAACCTAGGTACAGGTACCGGATGAACTATTTATCCTCCTTTAGCTTCTAATTTATTCCATTCTGGTCCTTCTATTGATTTATCTATCTTTTCTCTTCACATTGCAGGAATATCTTCTATTTTAGGAGCTATTAACTTTATCTCTACTATTATTAATATACATCATAAAAATTTTAATATAGAAAAAATTCCTTTATTAGTATGATCTATTCTTATCACTGCTATTTTACTTTTATTATCCTTACCTGTTTTAGCCGGAGCTATTACAATACTTTTAACAGACCGAAACCTAAATACTTCTTTCTTTGACCCTTCCGGGGGAGGTGATCCTATTTTATATCAACATTTATTTTGATTTTTTGGTCATCCAGAAGTATATATTTTAATTCTACCAGGATTTGGATTAATTTCCCACATTATTATAAACGAAAGAGGAAAAAAAGAAACCTTTGGTTCCTTAGGAATAATTTACGCTATAATTGCAATTGGCTTTTTAGGATTCATTGTATGAGCTCATCATATATTTACAATTGGCCTAGATGTTGATACTCGTGCTTATTTTACATCCGCTACAATAATTATTGCTATTCCTACTGGTATTAAAATTTTCAGATGAATTTCTACATTACATGGTATCAAAATTAACTTAAATCCCTCTCTATGATGAGCCATAGGCTTTATTTTTTTATTTACAATAGGAGGTCTTACAGGTATTATATTATCAAATTCTTCAATTGATATTATTTTGCATGATACTTATTATGTAGTTGCCCATTTTCATTATGTCCTTTCTATAGGAGCTGTTTTTGCAATCATTGCTAGATTTATTCATTGATTCCCCCTTATATTTGGAATATCTCTAAATCCTTCCCTTTTAAATATTCAATTCATTTCAATATTTATTGGCGTTAATTTAACCTTCTTTCCTCAACATTTTCTTGGACTAAGAGGAATGCCTCGCCGATATTCAGATTATCCTGATAATTTTCTAAATTGAAACATTATTTCTTCTATCGGATCAATAATTTCAATACTTAGATTAATTTTAATTATATTTATTATTTGAGAAGCTTTATCAATAAAACGAATTATTATTAATATATTTTTTCTTAATTCCTCCTTAGAATGATTTAATATATATCCTCCAATAAACCATAGATATAATGAAATCCCTGCTATTTAAATTTTAATATGGCAGACTAGTGCTATAGACTTAAATTCTATATATAAAAATTCTTTTTTTTTATTAAAAATTAATACGTGAATAATTTCTCTTCAAAACTCTAATTCCCCCACCTATGATATAATAATTTTTTTCCATGATTTTACTATAATTATTTTAATTTTTATTACAACATTTATTCTTAATATTATATTAATTCTCACAACAAATACTTTTATTAACCGATATCTATTAGAAAACCACTCTATTGAATTAATTTGAACGATCCTACCCATATTCATTTTAATTTTTATCGCCTTACCTTCTTTAAAAATTTTATACCTCACAGATGAACTCCATGATAATAAAATCACCTTAAAAACTATTGGACATCAATGATATTGGAGTTATGAATATTCAGATTTTATAAATATCGAATTCAATTCCTTCATAATTCCTTTTAATGAATTAAACATCAACGATTTCCGACTACTAGACGTTGATACTCGTTGTATCCTTCCTTTTCAATATCCTATTCGAATTTTAACTACTTCTATAGATGTTATTCATGCTTGAGCAATCCCTTCATTAGGTATTAAAATAGACTCTACCCCCGGTCGACTTAATCAAACTATACTATTTATAAATCGCCCTGGATTATATTTCGGTCAATGCTCTGAAATTTGTGGTATAAATCACAGATTTATACCTATTGTAATTGAAACAACAAATTTTTTAAAGTTTAAAAATTGACTAATTTTTATACATAATAAATATTAAATAAAATATTAATTTAACCAATAAAATTTTAAATTATTTTTTATTAAATAATTAATAATATTTACATTAAATGACTGAATTAAAAGTATTGATTTTTTAAATCAAATTATAATAGAAACCTCCTTCTATTTTTAATGAAAAGAATTAGTTAAAATAAATAACCTTAAATTGTCAATTTAAAATTATTATTCCCAAAATAATATAATATTCTTTTATCCCTCAAATAAAACCCATTTGATGATTATTTATATTACCCTCTATTATTTTTTTAATAATTATCATTATTAGATTAATATACTTTCTCTCTCCTCCTATCCATATTTATTTTATTAATTATTCTTCTTTAAAATATCCCAAATGAAATTGAAAATGATAATAAATATTTTCTCTATTTTTGACCCCTCCTCAATCACTCCTTTTATCTCTTCTAATTGATTAAGAATATTTATTATTTTTTTACTTTACCCCTATCAATTCTGATTTCTACCTTCTCGTATAATTAATTTATGATTTTTATCTTTAAATTATCTTTTTAAGGAATTTAAAATTCTAATTAACTATTCTTTCTCTAATCTTATTATCTTACTTAGTTTATTTCTCATAATTTTTTTTAATAATTTTTTAGGCCTTTTCCCTTATATTTTTACAGCTTCAAGACATATAATATTTTGTCTTTCTCTTGCTCTCCCAATATGAATTAGAATACTTTTAATTAATTTATATAAATTTTTTAATGATTTAATAAGTCACATAACTCCTCAAGGAACCCCTATTATCTTAATGCCTTTTATAGTTATTATTGAAACTATTAGATTAATCATCCGCCCAATTACTTTATCAATTCGACTAACTGCAAATATAATTGCAGGACATCTATTATTAACTCTCCTAGGCTCATCAGGCCCTTCTATAAATTATTTATTTATTCCTTTTTTAATTTTTTCACAACTTCTTTTATTAATTTTAGAAATTTCAGTAGCAATAATTCAAGCATATGTTTTCTCTATTTTATTAACTTTATATAGAAGAGAAATTTAAAATTATTAAATTAAATTTATTAATTTTTAATAATATATGACTAAACAAAATCATCCTTTTCATTTAGTTTCTTACAGCCCTTGACCAATTCTTATCTCTATAAGTTTATTTAATAACCTTATAAGTATCATTGGATGATTCCACAAATTTAATTATTTATTAATATTTACACTACCTCCTACTTTTTTATGTATATATCAATGATGACGAGATATTACACGAGAAGCTACTTTCCAAGGATGTCACACTTATAATGTATATAATGGAATACGATTAGGTATAATTTTATTTATTATTTCTGAAGTATTATTTTTTTTTTCTTTTTTCTGAGCTTACTTTCATTCTTCCTTAGCACCAAATATAGAAATTGGTCAATTTTGACCTGCCCTAGGTATCAAACCATTTAATCCATTTGATATCCCCTTAATAAATACAATTATTTTAGTTTCTTCTGGACTAACAGTTACTTGATCTCATCACGCATTACTCACTATAAATTATAAAGAAAGAACAAAAAGATTAAAAATTACAATTGCATTAGGTATTTATTTTACTCTCCTCCAACTAATTGAATACTCTCAAGCCCCTTTCACTATTGCTGATTCCATCTACGGATCTACATTTTTTATTGCTACAGGATTTCATGGATTACATGTAATCATTGGTACAATATTCCTTATTTTTTGTCTTTTTCGAATGACCTCTTATCATTTTTCTTCCTCTCATCATTTCGGATTTGAAGCCGCTGCATGATATTGACATTTCGTAGATGTAGTTTGACTCTTTTTATATATCTCTATTTACTGATGAAGATTTTAAAATAAAATAACTTATTTATATAGTATAAAAATTACAATTAATTTCCAATTAAAAAATTTAACCTATTTAATATAAATAATACTTCAATTATTAATATTTTTAACACTCATTATATTCATCTCTTCCCTCCTCATACTTTTAAATATTATTATTTCAAAAAAAATAAAATATAACCGTGAAAAAAATTCCCCATTTGAATGTGGATTTGACCCTTTTTCATCTCATCATATACCTTTCAGAATTCAATTTTTTATGATTAGAATAATTTTTTTAATCTTTGATATTGAAATTACTCTTCTTATACCAATAATTCAAATAACTACTAACTTCTCTTTTAAAATAATTTCTACCTCCTTAATTTTTTTAATATTCTTAATTTATGGATTATATATTGAATACTTAGAAAAATCTATTGACTGAAAAATATAATCATCTTTTTTCCTCTTTTCCCTTTATGACTATATTAATATTATAAATTACTTTTAAAAAAAGGATATTAGTTAAAATAACATTTAAATTGCATTTAAAAATTATGTATATATTACATATATCTTATTATCATTTTTCTCTTAAAGTAATTTTTTACTTTTTAATTTCGACTTAAAAATATGATTTTTATAAAATCTGAGAGAAATACCCCATACCTCTTTCCCAATTTTTTATAATAATTTATTAACTAAAACCAAAAAAGAGGTAAATTATTGTTAATAATTTAAGTGAATAATCCTAAATTCTAGTTGAAATAAATTAAAATGAACTTCTAATTCATTATATATGATTATTAATAAAATCATTTATTTTATTTATTATATTTATTATATTTATTATATTTATTATATTTATTATATTTATTATATTTATTATATTTATTATATTTATTATATTTATTATATTTATTATATTTATTATATTTATTATATTTATTATATTTATTCTATTTATTCTATTTATTCTATTTATTCTATTTTATTTTACTTTATTTATTTTATTTTATTTATTCTATTTTATTTTATTTATTTTATTTATTTTATTTACTTTATTTATTTTATTTATTTTATTTATTTTATTTTATTTATTCTATTTTATTTTATTTATTTTATTTACTTTATTTATTTTATTTATTTTATTTTATTTATTCTATTTTATTTTATTTATTTTATTTATTTTATTTATTTTATTTATTTTATTTATTTTATTTATTTTATTTATTTTATTTATTTTATTTATTTTATTTATTTTATTTATTTTATTTATTTTATTTATTTTATTTATTTTATTTTAGTTTTCTTATATTATATATAAATATAGTTTAAAAAAACCCTTATATTTTCAATATAATAATGATAAAAAATTATCTATTTATTTAAGAACTAATAAAATTTTCTTAATATCTTCAATATTATGTTTTAAAAATAAACTACTTAAATTAATATTAATTTATGTTCTTTATTCTCCTCCTCCTATTTTACTATTTTAAATTAAAATAAATAATACTGAATAAACAAACAAAAATAAAACTCTGAATATATAAATTTTATAATAAAATATTATTGGTATATATTTTAAAAATCTTTGAATTATTTTTACCCTTAAAAACTCTAATCATCCTTTATCATATTTATAAATTTCTCTTCTAAAAATATTAACATTTTTATAAACTCATAAATAAAAATAATTCAAAAACCATATAGTTCCTAAAAAATAATTTAAAAAATAAAATTTAATAAAAAAATTTTTTACTCTTAATATTAAACCAAAAATAATTCCTAATAAACAAGCCTCAACAGTTAATAATTTAATTTTTTTTAATAAAAAAATATCATAATTATCAAAAAAAAATAATCAATTTAAACTCCTCCCCCCCATTATTCTTAATATAATTAAAATTATTATAGCAATTCTTATTACTTTATCATCTTGCCCCTTATTATATCTATAAAATTTTATAGTACTAAAAAATAAATAATAATATAATCGAACAGAATAAGAAACTGTAAAAATTAATGAAATAACAATTATAAACAATATAAAAATATTAATGTCTCTTCTATAAATAATTTCTATAATTAAATCTTTAGAATAAAACCCCGCCATAAAAGGAAATCCAGACAATGCTATTCTTGAAATATAAAATCTTATTATAGTAAAAGGTAACCTTTCATTTAAATTACCCAATAAACGAATATCTTGATTATTTATTATATGATGAATAATAATTCCAGCACATATAAATAACATAGATTTAAAAATAGCATGAGTTAATAAATGATAATATGCAAGATTACAATATCCTACCCTTAAAATCATCATTATTAACCCTAATTGACTCAAAGTAGACAATGCAATAATTTTTTTCAAATCATTTTCCACTAATGCTATTAAACCAGATATAAATATAGTTAATCTTGATAAAAAAAATAAAAAAAAATTTAATTTTCTTATCAATAAAAATTTATTAAATCGAATTATTAAATAAATACCAGCCGTCACTAAAGTAGATGAGTGAACTAATGCTGACACAGGAGTAGGGGCGGCTATAGCTATAGGCAATCATGTAGAAAAAGGAAGTTGAGCTCTTTTAGTAATAGCCGCAATAAATAATATTAATATAATTACCTTCCTCCTCTCTATACTTCAAATATTTCATCTCCCTAAAACCATTATTAATGTAATTGCTATTAAAAGCCCAATATCTCCCACACGATTACATAATACTGTTACTATCCCAGAATTATAAGATATATAATTTTGATAAAAAATTACTAAACAATATGAAACAACCCCTAATCCATCCCATCCAAACATAATTCTAATAATATTAGGACTAATAATTATTAAAATTATAGATATAACAAATAAAATTATTAAATAAAAAAATCGAAAAATATAAATCTCTCCTCTTATATATCTATATCTATATAATATAATTATAGAAGAAATTAAAAAAATAATACTAATAAACAACAAAGAAATTCAATCTATTAATATATAAAATTCAAAATTTAAAGAATTAATTCTAATTATTATTCATTCTAATATAAACCTTAATTCTATAAAAAATAACCATCTTCCCAAAATAAAAAATACTATAAATATATAAAATATTAATCAAAAATAAATAAAAATATTAATAATAATTTAAGATACCTTTTAATAATATATTTTTAATTCCACAAATTAATGTTTTATTTTAAACTACTTAAATATAAAAAATTTTTTATATAAATATAATTAAATTTAATAATATTATTATTAAAGGAAAAATATGTAATATTAAAATAATCTTCTCTTTTATATAACTTAAAAAATAATATTTTTCATTATACCTCATCCCATGTTGAATATATGAAAATAAATATAAAGAATACCTTCTACTAAAAAAACAAATTAAAATAATAAAAAAAATTAAAGTTACTTCTCAATTTATAATAACTCTTAAAATAAAAATTTCTCTAATAAAATTTAAAGAAAAAGGAAATGAAAAATTAATAACACATAATAAAAACCATCACATTCTCAAAGAAGGTAATATCCTTAATATCCCTTTATTCAAAATAATTAATCGTCTAAAGGTTCGTTTATAATAAACATTAACTAAATAAAATATTCCTGAAGAACATAACCCATGACCAATTATTATAATATACCTTCCTAAATATCCTAAATTATATAAAATCAATAAAGAACATAATATCATATTTATATGAACTACCGAAGAATATGCTACTAATCTTTTTATATCAACTTGACTTATACATAAAATTCTTATTAAAACTCTTCCTACTAACCTAATCCTAAAAATTATATAATTATAATTTAACGTTCTTTTTATAAAAATTTCTATTAATCGAATAACTCCATATCTCCCTATTTTTAATAAAATTCCTGCTAAAATTATAGATCCATATACAGGAGCCTCCACATGCGCTTTAGGTAATCAAAGATGCATTAAATAAATAGGTATCTTAATAAAAAAAGCCCCATAAATTAATAAAAATTCTCATACCCTAAAATAATAAAATTCTATTACTAAAACTATTAAACTAAATTTTAAAGTCCCACATCACAAATATATATATATAATATATAATAATAAAGGAAAAGAAATTAATAATATATATATTATTATATAATATCCTGCCCTAATTCGTTCTGGATTCCTTCCTCAATAAATAATTAAAAAAAAAATAGGAATTAATCTAATTTCAAATGTTAAATAAAATAATAATAAATCTAAAGTTATAAAAAAAATTAAAAGAAAAAATAATAACCTTATAAATATAATTATCTTTATAATATCTATTTTCCCATCTAAAGATATAATTATTAATCCTAAAATTCAACAACTCAATATCACTAATAAAATAGAATAATAGTTTACTCTTAACCCATTACCAATAATAATTCATAAATGATCCTTAAAAAAAAAAATGAATATAAATAAAAACCTTCCTAAATAATATATATTATAATAAAACATATTTATCTTATTATTAAATAATATCAATCCTAAAAATAAAAAAAAAAATATAAATTTTATCATAAATTTAAATCTTAATATTTTCTTATATTAAACATATAATATAGCTCCCTTCCATATTCTCGTACAATTATTACTAATAATCCTAATCCTAAAACACTTTCACAAACCCTAAAAATTAAATAATAAATTAAATAAAACTCTATATTAATTTTTATAAAAATCAAAAATATTAAAAATCCAATATTAATAACTGTTAATTCTATTAATATTAATAAAATTAATATATATTTGTATATTAATATTAATAAAATTAATCTTAAAATAACTATCTGATTAATAATTATAATATCATAAAAAATCAATCATAATACCTTAATTATAATCTAATATTTTCTTCTTTTTTAATAATATTATTAATATTATTAATATTATTAATATTATTAATATTATTAATATTATTAATATTATTAATATTATTAATATTATTAATATTATTAATATTATTAATATTATTAATATTATTAATATTATTAATATTATTTAATATTATTAATATTATTAATATTATTAATATTATTAATATTATTAATATTATTAATATTATTAATATTATTAATATTATTAATATTATTAATATTATTAATATTATTAATATTATTAATATTTACTACTATTTATTTTATTATTTATTAAAAATATTAGATCAATAGTTTAAAAAAAATATTAATTTTGTAAATTAAAGATATATTTTATTTACAATATTTTATCTACTTTAATTTAAATCCAAATAATATTAATATCAAAAAAATAAATACCTTTATATCATTAATCTCCAAAATTAATATTTTTTTTATAAACTACTTTTTGTATCCTTATGAATAAAGCCATTATTTTTTATTATATATCTTTTTTATCCCTTTTTATTATTCTTTTATTATTTATAACTACTCCTCTTCATCCCATCTATATAACTTTATTTTTAATTATTTACACCTTATTTATTAGAATAATTTTATCAATATGAACTTTTAATTATATATATTCTATTATTCTTTTTTTAATAATAATCAGAGGCATATTAATTATTTTTTTATATTTTTCAAGATTAATTTCAAATGAACAAGATAAAACACAACAATCAACCCCTTATGTACTATTTCTTTTTTCAATAAATTTAATAATAATCATTTGCTTAATTCTCTCTATATTTATCCCTTGTTACCCTTTATTATTTTTTTTAAAATTTTTTAATGTAGAAAATAATATAGAAATCCTATCTTTATTTTTTATTAATTCCTCCCTTTTTTCTAACATTTTTAATATTTATAATTATCCTTATAATAATATTACTCTCTTATGTATTTTTTACCTTTTAATTACTCTCTTCATTATTATTAAAATATGTAATATTAATAATCCTATTTCCCTTCGAAAAATTAAATAAATTTATTTTTAATTCTTCAACATTATTATATTATTAATTATATGAATGAACTATTTAAAATAATAAACAATTCTTTATTAAAATTAGGTACTCCCATTAATATCAATTACTGATGAAATTACGGATCACTCTTAGGCATCTTCCTCATAATTCAAATTATCAGAGGATTTTTATTGTCTTTTCATTATTGCCCTAATATCAACTATGCTTTTTTTAGAATTATCCATATTATACAAAATATCAATAATGGATGAATCATACATAATATCCATATAAATGGCGCCACTTTTTTTTTTATTTGTATATACTTTCATATAGCTCGAAATCTCTACTATTCCTCTTTCATTTTAATTAATACATGAAGAATTGGGGTCTCTATTTTCTTTTTATCAATAGCTACCGCTTTTTTAGGATATGTCCTTCCATGAGGTCAAATATCATTTTGAGGAGCTACCGTCATTACTAATTTAATTTCTACTATTCCATTTATTGGAAATATATTAGTAATATGAGTTTGAGGTGGTTTTTCAATCAATAATGCAACTTTAAATCGTTTTTTTTCCCTTCACTTTATTCTCCCTTTCATCATCCTTATCTTAATTTTACTTCATTTATATTTTTTACATCACACAGGCTCTAATAATCCATTAGGAATCTCTAGAAATATAAATAAAATTCCCTTTCATATTTATTTTACTTTTAAAGATCTTTTAAGCTTCTTCCTTTTTTTAATATTATTCTCATTTATTATTTTCCAATCTCCATATATTTTTAGAGATCCTGATAATTTTATTATAGCTAACCCACTAGTAACCCCTATTCATATTCAACCTGAATGATACTTTCTTTTTGCTTATGCAATTCTTCGATCAATTCCTAATAAAATAGGAGGAGTAATTGCCCTTCTTATATCTATTCTTATTCTATATCTTATTCCTTTTTTATCCTCCCTTAATACTTTATCACATACTTTTTATCCTATTAATCAATTTTTTTTTTGATTTTTTATTAATATTTTTATCTTATTAACCTGAGCCGGTACCCAACCTATTGAAATACCTTACATTTTTATTAGACAAACTCTCTCTCTTCTATATTTTTTATATTTCCTCTTATCTCCTTTAATCAAAAAAATATGAAGAATAAATATCTTCTATTAATTTTAATTTAAATACAATACCTGTATATATATATACTTATTCCCTTCCTAATATCTTCATTTAACCTCCTTTTTTTATCCTCCTTCTACAATAAAAATTTTTTTATAAATTAAAATTAATTATTTATTAATTAATGATCTTGATAAAGAATATATTTTGAAAATATAATAAAGAAATTTTAAATTTTCTATTAATTTTATACTAAATTTCTTTTTTAATCTTATAATTTTTTCATAATTTATTATTAAAAATATATATTTACCCCTTAAAATAAAAATAAAATATCTTAAAGTAAAAGGTAAAATAATTTTTCAACATAAATATATAAGTTCATCATATCGTATTCGAGGTAATAACCCTCGTATAAAAATAATTAAAGAAATTATTAAATTAAGAAAAATATATAAATATAAAGAATAAAATAAATCTGTAAATATCAATACTATTAAATATCTAAAAAAAAGAATTATACCATATTCCGCCATAAAAATTAAAGCAAATCCCCCCCTAAAATACTCAACATTAAACCCCGACACTAATTCTGATTCTCCTTCAATAAAATCTATTGGCCTACGATTTAATTCTGCCAATACTCTAATAAAAAAAACAATAAATAAAGGTAATAATGTAATTCCATATCAACAATAAATCTGCCATTTAATAAAATCAAAAAAAGAATATCTTTCTCTTAATAATATTAAAATAAAAATAATCATAATAAATCTTACTTCATAAGATAAAATTTGTGCAATCCTTCGAATAGTCCCAATCAATGAATATATTGAATTAGACGACCAACCTATTAATATAATTATATATCTTATTAATGTTAAAATTATAATAATAATTAATAAAGAATAATTTATAACATATATATTAGTATATACAGGTCTTATTAACCAATTTATAATTATAAAAAAAAATAATATAACAGGACAAAAATAAAATAAAAGATAATTTGACTTAAAAATAATAAATACCTCCTTTCTAAACAACTTAATGGCATCTCTAAAAGGTTGGAAAATTCCTAACAACCCTACTTTATTAGGACCTTTACGCAATTGAACATATCCTAAAATTTTTCGCTCCAATAAAGTTAAAAAAGCGACTCCAATTAAAACAATTAATAAAATAATAATTACTCTAATTATATTTAAAATAATATAATAATAATAATTTAAAATAATTATATAATTTTTATACTTTAATCTATTTAAATATTAAAATTTAATAATATTAATATATTAATATAATATATTTTTAATAATTATTTTTAATATTAATTATTTAATTAATATAATAATTATATTATTTTTTATAATGATATTTTAAAATTTATAAATTATTTTTTTTATAATTTAATATAAAATATTTTAATTATAATAATATTTAATTTAATAATATTTTAATGAAATAATAAAATAATGAAATAATAATATAATAAAATAAAATAAATAAAATATTATATTTAATAAATTTATTAAATGAAATTGTTATTTTATTAAAATAATGATATTTAATAATGATAAAATAAAACATCTAATAGATATTATATTTTTTAATAATCTAATAAAATAAATAAAATATTATATTTAATAAATTTATTAAATGAAATTGTTATTTTATTAAAATAATGATATTTAATAATGATAAAATAAAACATTTAATAGATATTATATTTTTTAATAATTTAATGAATTAAATAAAATATTATATTACAAATATAATATTAATATTTTAAAATTTTTAATTAAAATTATGATTTTTAATAATTCTTTATTTTTTTAATAATTAATTTTAAATTTTTATATTTATTTTTTTTTTAAATTAAATTTTTAAATTTTCATATTTTTTTATTAATGAATTAGACAATTAATATTTTTTTAATTTTAAATAAAATTTTAATTATATATATATATTTATTATTTATTATTATTAATGATATATAAAAATTTTATTTCATTTTTCCCCAAATTAGTCCTAAAAAATCCTCTTTTTTATATATTTTATATATTATTAAATAAAATATTTTAATTATTAAAATTATAATTATTATATTTTTTTCTTTATATTTAAAATTTTATATAAATATATATCTTATCTATCTCATATTATTTAATAATAAAATAATTTTAAAAATCAATCAATAAAAATTAATAATATCTAAATTATATAAAAAATAATATTATATATAATAAATATCTTTATTTTATTATTCTATTATTTTATTCTTACTAAGATTTACTTATATATTTTATTCTAATCATTCCTTTCCTTTTTCCTTAATTAATTTAAATAATCAATAAATTAATTACTTAAATTTTTTTACTTAAAATAATTAAAATAATTAAAATAATTAAATTAATTAATATTAATTATTACTTATATATTATAATATATATCTTTTAAATTCTAAATTTAAAGCACTTATCTCTGCCAAAGTAATGATATATTTTAAAATAATTAAAGATATTTAATTACTAATAAATTTATTATAAAAATAAAGTCCTTTCGTACAAATATTTAAAAATTAAATATAGATAGAAACCGATCTGACTCACATCGATCTAAACTCAAATCATGTAAGATATCAAAAGTCGAACAGACTTAAATATTAAGCTTCTTCACCTAATTTTTATCTTAATTCAACATCGAGGTCGCAATCATTTTTATTTATATGACCTATCTAAAAATATTACGCTGTTATCCCTAAGGTAATTAATTCTTATTTAATTAATCAATTATTCCTAAATTTATTAATTAATATTTTATGTTAATTAAAGTTTATATAATTTAACAATCCCCCCAACTAAAAATAATATTTATAAATTCTATAATCTAATCTCTACTTTTTAAAAATTTATTTAAAATTCTATAGGGTCTTCTCGTCCCATACTATCACTTAAGTTTTTTTACTTAACAAATAATTTTTAAACCTTAATTTAAGACAGCTTAAATCTCATATATCCGTTCATACCAGTCTCCAATTAAAAAACAAATGATTATGCTACCTTAGCACAGTCAAAATACTGCAGCCATTTAAAATAATCAGGGGGCAGAAATAACTTTAAATTATTATCAAAAAGCTATGTTTTTATTAAACAGTTGAATTTAATAATTTTGCCGAATTCCTTAAATTAAATTATCCATATTTTATTCAATATTTAATATATATATTTTATACTGATATTATCATTATATCTTAATTTTAAAAATTCTAATTCACTTTTTTTATTTTATTAAACTAATATATTATAAATCTTTTATTTACTATGTTAAAATAAATTATTAAATTTTTTCCATTAATTTCAAATTTTATAAATATAATTATTAATTAAAATCGTAACTTCAATTTTAATAAAATTTATAGCTTATCCCATAAATTATTATCTTAATAAAAAAATTCCTATATATAAATAATAAATTTTCCTTAATAAAGACTAAATTAAATTTAATTAAAAAAAACTAGATATCATTAAAAACGACTAAAATTTCTTTACTAATAAATTATTAATAATAATTTTGCCACATTAACTATCATAATTTATTTGCTCTTTTAAATTCGAAATCTTTTATATAATAAAATTATAATTTAATAATCCTTGATACAAAAAGTACAATAATTTAAATTTCCTTTTTAATATTTTAATAAATTTCATCTACATTACTTTCCTTATAATTCAATCTAATTATATTAATTTAATTAAAATAACTATTCAATATTTTTATAATTTTAAATATTAATAAATTTTTTACTTAAAAAATTAATTATTAATTAAATACAACTATATAAATATTATCTTATATATAAATATTTATATTTTTCTACCTAAATACACATTCCTGTACACTTACTTTGTTACGACTTCTTTCACTTATTTTATTATATAAATTTCATGAAAATGACGGGCAATTTGTACATATCTCAAATAATTTTCAATTTATAAAATTTTATATCTTTACTATTAAATACTTATTCAAAATAATATTTAAAATTACTTATCTTATAACTAAATTAACTGTAACTCATAAAAACTTAAAAATACTACACCTTGATTTGAATTTTAATTTATTTTATAAATTTTTTAATTAAACTCTTTTAAAATAATTTTTAAACAACAATATATAAAAATTTAATAAGACATTCCTATCGTGGATCATCATTTATTTCACAAGTTCCTCTAATTAAATAAAATACCGCCAAATTATTTAAATTTAATGGTTTACATTTACTTTCTAATTTTTTTTTTATTAATTAAAATAATAGGGTACCAAATCCTAGTTTCTTCTTTAATTTTTTAATTTATTCGTTATTAATGTATCTTTTATTAATTATTGCAAATATTAAAATTTCACCTTATAATACCCACCACTAAATTAATTTTAATAATATTTATTAATACTAACTACATTAAAATTATTTTAATTTATTTATAATTAAATAGTATAACCGCAATTGCTGGCACTAATTTTATTATTATTATAATAATTTACTATATTTTACATTAATAAAATTAATCATTATAAATATTAATTTTTCATAATTAATATTTTATTTAAAAATATTAATATATAAATAATTATTTAAATTTTAATTATATAATAAATTTTTAAATAATAATTATATTTTTTCTATTTTTATAAAATTCTATTTACATAAAATTAAATATAATTCTATAAATTTTTTAAATTATATTAAAACTTTTTCAATGTAACTGAAATATTCTTTTTAAACTAAAATCTATACTTCTTCATACCTTTATTTATTATTTTTTTTTAATCTAAATAAATACTAAATTTTAAATTTTAAATAAAATAATACCTATTAATATATATATATTAATCAATAAATATTTTATAATAAAAATAAACAACATACTCCATAAAAAAAAATAATATATAAAAAACTAAAAATCCATCAACCAATAAAAAATTAATCAATAATATCTTTATAAATAATAATCAATAAATAATAATCAATAAATAATAATCAATAAATAATAATCAATAAATAATAATCAATAAATAATAATCAATAAATAATAATCAATAAATAATAATCAATAAATAATAATCAATAAATAATAATCAATAAATAATAAATAATAAATAATAAATAATAAATAATAAATAATAAATAATAAATAATAAATAATAAATAATAAATAATAAATAATAAATAATAAATAACAAAATAAAATAATAATATTTTTAAATAAATAATAAATTATAAATATCATTTATTAATAATAATATAAAATATTAAAATTTTATAAATAAGTAAGCTAATTTATTAAGCTTTTAGGCTCATACCCTAACTATAGACCTTATACTCTCTTATTTAATATAATGAAATGCCTGATAAAAGGATTATTTTGATAGAATAAATTATATATTAATTTCAATAATATTTTCATTATCCCCTTTCCTTTTTTTTCCATATTTTCATTATATTTAATAGAATTAAACTATTTCATAAAATATCAAAAATTTTTATGCTTCTTACATTAAAATATAAAAAAAATTAAATAATATTAATATTTAAAATTAATTAAATTACTTTTATTAAAATTATTTTATTATAATTTACAACCTCTTTTCCACATATTTAATTATAATTAATTTACTATTATTTAATATTTCCTCTTTATTTTTTTCAGATTTATTAATAATTTGATTTATTATAGAAATTAGAAATCTATTATTTATTTATTTAATAAGAACTATTATAAATCAAAAAAAACTAATTTTTCTTTATTTTATTATTCAAATCATAGCTTCTTTTACTATTATTTATACAATTATTTTAAATTTTTTAATAATTAATTATAATTTCATAAATCCTCTTATAACTTTAGCAATTTTTTTAAAAATAAGAATTCCCCCCTTCCATTTATGACTCCCTTTAATTTGTCGATCAATACCTTGAAATATTATTGCTTTTTTATTAACCATTCAAAAAATTCCTCCTTTTTATATTCTTTCTTTAATAAAAATAAATTCATTATGTTTATATATTACTTTATTACTTACAAGATTAATTCCTCCTTACATATTAATAATTAATACAAATATTAAAATTTTATTGGCTTATTCTTCAATTAACCAATCAGGATGAATAATTATTATAATTTATTTTAAAAATATATTATGACTTAAATATTTTATTTTCTATACTTTTATTACCTTTATTTTTCTTAATATATTTCATTATTATAATATTTTTATAAATATAAATATTTTCTCTAATTCCAAATGAAATATTTTTATTTTACTTTATATATTTAATATAGCCAGACTCCCCCCATTTTCTTTTTTTTTTTTAAAATGATACAGATTATTTTTAATCATATATAATTCAAATCTTTTTTTTATTTTAATATTAATAATAATTAGATCATTAATTATATTATATATTTATGTCTCTATAATAATTTATTCTATATTTATAAATAAATTCATATTTAAATTTTTTAAATTTATTGATTTACCTCAATCTTTTTTAAATTATTTTAAATTATATAGAAATATTTTTACACTATTAATATCTTTAATTATTTTAATTCTTTAAAATTTTTTAAAACTTTAAGATTTTAAGTTATATTTTAAACTATTAACCTTCAAAGTTTATTAAATAAAAATTTATTTTATAAATCTTAAATTAAAAATTTTTTATTATATAAAATTTTATCCTTTTTAATTATTAAAATATATTAACTAATTTTTTAAACTAATAATTTTAAATTTGCAATTTAATGTTTTAAATTAAACTATAATATATTCCTTTTTTAAATTATTATCAGTAAAGCTACCCCTCATAATGCTAAAAAATATTAATAATTTTCTTAAATAAATTTACAATTTATTACCTAAATCAGCCATAGCACTTTTAAT